GGACAAAATGAAACGACCATAATAAAGACGCTTACTATCTACTCTTGATTCAACACACTTCCACTGTAGTGTTTGAGTGGATCCTGCTACCTCCTCTCGAACCATAATAGACTAGTATTATTATTTGATCATTGAATCGTTTATTTCTCTTGAAAGCGGTTTAATTCTTTTACAGACGTCTTTTTTTAGGAGGTCGACATCCATTATGCGGCATAGGTGTTACATCGCGTATACAACTTAATCGTACACCACTTTTAGCAATGGCTCGTAATGCGGCATCTCTTCCACTACCAGCACCCTTTACCATAACTTCTGCTCGTTGCAAACCCACTGTACGAATAGCATCTACTGCTGTTCTTTGACCAGCATAGGGTGATGCTTTTCTTGAGCTTTTGAATCCACAAGTACCCGCGGAGGACCAGAAAACCACCCGACCCTGCGGGTCTGTAACAGTTATAATGGTATTGTTGAAACTAGCTTGAACATGAATAACTCCTTTTGTTATTCTACGTGCACTCTTCCGTAAACTAAAACGCGCATTCCTACGCAAACCAATACGCACTTTCCTACGTGAACCAATTTTTGGTATAGCTTTTGTCATATTTTATTATCTCATAAATATGAGTTAGAAATAACAAAAAGAAAAAAAGATACAAAGATATCCGTTTCAGGGTAAAATATATCCTTTACTTTCATTTTTTTATTTGGAATTTTGACATTTCCGCGGGTACTTTTTTTACTTTCTAAAAAGTAAAGTTCTTTTTCGAAAGATTACCCCTGCCTTTGTTTATGCTTCGGATTGGAACAAATGACTCTAATTCGTCCACGCCTACGAATCAGTCGACATTTTGTACAAATTTTACGAACAGAAGCTCTTATTTTCATATTTCCGTATTCCTTTCTTAAACTATGAATCTAATCTTTGGGAAAAAATAAGTCTCTTCGCTTGAATTTTGGAACTTTGAATTTATTACCTTAGAAAAAAAAAAGAAAAACCTAATCCTTTGAATCTTTGGTATCCTTCAAATCTTCGGTATCCTTCAAATCTTCGGTATCCTTCGAGTCTTCGGTACGCTTCGAATCCTTATGGGGAAGTCTATAAATTATACGTCCCTTGCTTGAATCATAACGACTTACTTCAATTTTGACCCTATCCCCCATCAGTATTCGTATAGAACTAGACCGGATCTTTCCTGAAATATAGCCCAGGATGATGGTGTCATTCTCTAAGCGAACGCGGAACATTCCGTTGGGTAGGGCTTCCGTAACTAAACCTTCGAAAGTGACTTTTGCTTCTCTCGGTTTTTTTTTTTCTCTCCTATTTTTTTTTTCTGTCATATTTTTTTTTTTCTCCTATTTTTCTATTTTGATTTTCAAATAAAAAAAAACGTTGTATTTTTATTTGAAAAATAGGAAGTTCGAGATAGAATTCGGGTACTATAGGAGGGGCGATTACCATATATAACATAAAACTTCTCCCCCAATTCTGTTTAGTCGAGCTTCTCGATCTGTCATTATACCTCGAGAAGTAGAAAGAATAGCAATTCCCATTCCGCCCAAAACTTTAGGAATTCCTTGATAGTTGGCATAAATTCGTAAGCCGGGTCGGCTGATACGCTTTAAAAAGGTTCTAGTTCTATATATTCCTTTTCTAGTCTTTCTCTTTTGATGTCGCAAAGTTGAAACCAAGAAATATCTGTTACTTTCCTGATGTTTCCGAACACTTTCAATAAAACCCTCTCGTAGAAGTATTTTAACAATGTTTTCGGTAATATTTGTAGATACTACTCGAACTGTTCCTTTTTTATTCATGTCCGCGTTTCTTATAGAGGTTAGTAAATCAGCAATAGTGTCCTTGCCCATAAGACTCTAATTCTAGGTTCCTCCTAATTTTTCTATAATCAACATGTTTTCTTTTTTTTTTCTTTTAATTTTGGATTTTAAAGCATATACGTGAAACACAATCTACTAATTTTTTCTTTGATCTATATCTTGCCTACTAGTATTTATAATACTTCAGGAGCTAATGAAACTATTTTAGTAAAATTCAATTCTCTCAATTCCTCGGCGATCGCGCCAAAAACTCGAGTTCCTTTTGGATTTCCTTTTTGATCAATGATAACCGCTGCATTGTCATCATAGCGTATTATTATACCGTCTTCGCATTTGAACTCTTTACATGTCCGTACAATTACAGCTCGAATTACTTCGGATCTTTCTAGAGGCATTTGGGGCACTGCGTCTTTGATTACAGCAACAATAACATCACCAATACGAGCATATCGCTGATTACTAGCAGCTCCTATGACTCGAATACACATCAATTTTCGAGCTCCACTGTTATCTGCTACATTTAAAAGGGTCTGAGATTGAATCATATTATTTTGATTTCAATTTGTTATTTCAATGCAAAAGGATGAAAGAAATATTGTCTTTCCAGAAAGAAAAACCTGGTTTTTTTATCTTCAATACTCCTTTTTTGGGGTTCTATATCTCTAATCGAAGAAATTGACTTCGTATGGGCATTTTACTGGCAGCTATGGAGATAGCTGCTCTAGCTACAGTTTCGGATACTCCGCCCATTTCATAAAGTATTCGACCTGGTTTAACAACGGCTACCCAATATTCGGGGGATCCCTTTCCTGAGCCCATACGTGTTTCCGTGGGTCTTAGTGTAACCGGTTTGTCGGGAAATATACGTACCCATAGTTTTCCACCACGACGTGCATATCGTGTCATTGCTCTTCGTCCTGCTTCTATCTGTCTCGACGTGATCCAAGCGGGTTCAAGTGCTTGAAGAGCATATCTACCAAAACAAATACGATTGCCTCGGCAGGATTTTCCCTTCATTCTTCCTCTATGTTGTTTACGAAATCTGGTTCTTTTGGGGTTATAGTCGATGGTTCTTTCTTAGTTCCATCTCTACTGCAAAACTGGACATGAGAGTTTCTTCTCATCCAGCTCCTCGCGAATGAAATGAGAAAGCATGCAAATTTCTCTAATTCCATAATATTCAAAAATATTACGGATAGATGCACATTAATAGATAATAGAAAAAGTTAGGTTTTTTTTAATATTTAATATTGAATTTGTTAAAATAGAAAAATATATAGTCAAGAAAGAAGATCTAGAATATATCTAGATGTGTGTGTCTATTTATCTATATTCTATATTTATAGATATTGAATCGCGGTAAAGTATTCTAATTCAATAAAGATTTCGCGGGCGAATATTTACTCTTTCCTGTCTTATTTGTTAATTTATATTATAACCTTACCAAATAAGGCAATTTTTTTGGTTTGTTCCGCCATCCCACCCAATGAAGTATTAGGATTCTTTTCAATAAAATCCTATGCAGTCATAGGTTCTGTCGTTCCCACTACTTCTCCTTTAATGGTTAGGTCTGAATTCCACAATGGAGCTTCCAAAAAATTTCTTTCCAAGTCAATTTTCTCAGTTTTATTAACCCGGGCCGCTCTTTATTATTGCTTCAAATTTGTATTTCTTGTTTCGAGTTACGATTTCGAATTCTCTGTTATTTTTATTATATTGATGCTTTATCACATTGCCTTTTATGATGTAATTCATAGACCATACATATTGGAATCCTATATCTTTCTTATTCCTCTTCTTTCTTTCTATCATCCCTCCTTTTATCCACATCCCTTTAGTTTTGCTTCACAACCTAGAATCCGTTTTCTTTTTTAGAGATAAAATTGCAGTTGCTACAACTATATGATAGATCTACTCATTTATGATAGATGTATTTATTCATATAGTGACTGTTTCTTAGTTAGGATCTCGACAATACGAAGCAATAGGTTGGTTATTAGTTAATTTTCTATAATTACTAAGTTTTTTTCTTTTTATAGTAGGGTTCAATCAATTTTTTTTTGAATCTCCATTTTCGACTCTAAAGAAAAAACTAACGAGTCACACACTAAGCATAGCAATTATATTAAAAGATTTATCAATTTTCATTAAATCTTATAGAAAGAGGTAGAATTTCTTCTTTTTTTTTCAGGGATTTCAGGAAAAAGTAAGGCTCTTGTCATTTTTTATTCTATCACTGAACAGAATGGGAAGACAAAGCTAATTATTCTTCGTCCACAAATATCCAAATTTTTACACCTAATACTCCATAGATAGTTCGAATTGGATAGCAGCAATAATCAATTTTAGCGCGAATTGTTTGGAGGGGAAGTCTACCCTTTTTGATGCATTCGGCACGTGCAATTTCTTTCCCTGCGAGACGACCTGCAATTTTTACTTTTACTCCCCTTATATCCGCTTTTTTAGTTAATTCAATGGCTTTTTTCATTGCCTTTCGGAATGAAACTCTATTTTTTAATTGGAAAGCTATATATTCTGCAAGAATGTTAGGTTGTCTATAAGGTTCTTTAACTTTTTCAATAGCAATATTAAGTCTCTGGTTTACAGAATTAACTTCCTTTTGTAGATCTTTCTCTAATTCTTCGATTGCTCCTTTTTTCTTTAATAAATTGGGGAATCCAATATGGATTATGACGTGGATCGTATCGATTTCTTTTTGAATTTCTATATGTGTAATTACTTCGGAACTTGAGCCTGAGTCCATTTTTCTATTATGTGTAATTACTTCGGAACTTGAGTCTGATTCTATTTTTCTATTCGAGCCTTTTTTCCTATTCTTTTGTATATAGTTCTTGATACAATTCCGTATTTTTTTATCTTCCTGTAGACCTTCAGAATAATTTTTTGGTTGTGCGAACCAAAAAGAATGGTGATTTTGGGTTGTACCAAGTCTGAAACCGAGTGGATTTATTTTTTGTCCCATATTTTTCTATTCTATTTTTTTTATTGGGAATCGAAATCTTAGATGGATCTAAAGATTATTTAGATTTCTTTACTATATTTAGTGCAATTGTTATATGACACATGGTTTTTTTTATGGGAGAACTACGTCCTCGAGCTCGAGGTCTGAATTTTTTCATAATAGTACTCTTACTGACTTCGGCTTTAGTGATGAATAAATTCGCTTTGTCGAAATCCCTATAATGAGTAGCATTTGCTGCTGCCGAATAAACCAACTTTAGGATGGGATAAGATGCTCGATAAGGCATGAGGTTCAGTATCATAACAGTTTCTTCGTAGTAACGCCAGCGAATCTCATCAAGAACTCTTTGTGCTTTGAAAACAGACATATGGATGCGTTTTTGTGCTTTGAAAACCCGTTCGAACTTAAGTAGACGATCGGTTGGAACTTTCCTTGCGAGTTTCCTTAGCCCACTCTTCTTCTTCTTTATTCTAGGGGTATACTTTACCAGTTTGAAACTTGTCATAAATAAGGTTATTCTCCGCCTATCTCTTTTTTTTTATTTTGAATCTTTCTATTCTGAATTCAGTTAACGACGAGATTTAGTATCTTTTCTTGCACTTTCATAACTCGTGAAATGCCGAGTAGGCACGAATTCCCCCAATTTGCGACCTACCATAGGATTTGTTATGTAAATAGGTATATGTTCCTTTCCATTATGAATCGCGATTGTATGGCCAACCATTGCGGGTAGAATGCTAGATGCCCGGGACCACGTTACTATTGTTTCTTTCTCCTCCTTCATATTGACCTTTTCGATTTTTGCCAATAAATGATGAGCTACAAAAGGATTCGTTTTTTTTCGTGTCACAGCTGATTACTCCTTTTTCCATTTTAAAGAGTGGCATTCTATGTCCAATATCTCGATCGAAGTATGGAGGTCAGAATAAATAGAATAATGATGAATGGAACAAAGAGAAAAATCCTTTAGCTGGATAAGGGGCGGATGTAGCCAAGTGGATCAAGGCAGTGGATTGTGAATCCACCATGCGCGGGTTCAATTCCCGTCGTTCGCCCATCGCATTATTGCAAATTCCTAAAATGCAATTTTCCATATTCCTAGTTACGTATTTACTTACGGCGACGAAGAATAAAACTATCACTATATTTTTTCCTTTTCCTAGTTCTTCTTCCAAGCGCAGGATAACCCCAAGGGGTTGTGGGTTTTTTTCTACCAATGGGGGCTTTCCCTTCACCGCCCCCATGGGGGTGGTCCACAGGGTTCATAACTACCCCTCTTACTACGGGGCGTTTACCTAGCCAACACTTAGATCCGGCTCTACCCAAACTTTTTTGGTTCACCCCAACATTACCCACTTGTCCGACTGTTGCTAAGCAATTTTGGGATACCAAACGGACCTCCCCAGATGGTAATCTTAAAGTGGCCGATTTACCCTCTTTTGCAATCAGTTTCGCTACAGCACCTGCTGCTCTAGCTAATTGCCCACCCCTTCCACGTGTGATTTCTATGTTATGTATGGCCGTGCCTAAGGGCATATCGGTTGAAGTAGATTCTTCTTTTCTCTCAAAAAACCCCTTCCCAAACTGTACAAGCTTCTTCCAAAGCATACAGCTTTCTAGATGTATATGACGATCTCTAGACAGATGGATCTTATATGAATCGTATGATGAAGTACCACATGAGTGGATATATAGGAAAGGAATCCAAATCTGCCGAATCGCTCATGTTATGATCTTCTACATCCTAGGTCTCCGCGTTCCGTCATCTGGCTTATGTTCTTCATGTAGCATTCAGATCGAATGACTCTATGAAATTACGTCGATACTTCCACATATTATGGGTAACGTAGGAGACATCCCTATTTTCCCCGGGGGTCTTAATTACCACTGCTTAGCTTTCAATTCGCCTCTGACCATCAAATTAAATGTGAATAACCCGTCCTCCTCTCTTTGAAACAAGGGGCGCTTCCGGTTCTGTGCGTGCTTCAAACAATTTTGTCTTCTCCATATTACCATATCTCTAGAGTCAATAATTTTCTATGAGGAACTACTGAACTCAATCACTTGCTGCCGTTACTCAACAGTTTTCTGTTGAGGTCTATCCCGTAGAGGTAGTCAAATTGGATCAGTGATCGATTTCTAGGTTTCGTCGTAAACCTAATTGGTTACTTCCAATTACGTAAATCAATAGTTCAAACCGCACTCAAAGGTAGGGCATTTCCCATTGATATAGGAACTTTTGTACCAGAAACAATAGTATCTCCAATTATAGCCCCTCTGGGATGTAAAATATATCTCTTCTCACCATCCCCATAGTGTATGAGACAAATGTCTGCATTTCGATTAGGGTCGTATTCTATGGTTACGATTCTACCAGATATGTCTTTTTGATTCCGTCGAAAATCGATTTTACGGTATAGGCGCTTATGACCTCCCCCTCTATGCCTTGCGGTAATGATTCCTCTGGAATTACGACCTTTACCACAACGGTGCCGTCCATGGATCAAATTATTTCGTGGATTGGATTTCACTTGCCTGTCTACGGTTCCCTTGCGTGTGCTCGGGATAGGTGTTTTGTATAAATGTTTCGCCGTATTATTAAGTATTCTCCTTTAGTTTTTTTCTCTATCTAGAAGTGGAATAGAATAACCCGGTTGAAGGGTAATGATCATACGTCTGTAATG